AGGGGTTGAATACATAATTTTATGCTAAAATAGCAATTTTATGCTAAAATAGCAATTTTATGCTAAAATAGCAATTTTATGCTAAAATAGCAATTTTATGCTAAAATAGCAATTTTATGCTAAAATAGCAATTTTATGCTAAAATAGCAATTTTATGCTAAAATAGCAATTTTATGCTAAAATAGCAATTTTATGCTAAAATTCCATGTTGTTATACATTGAATGTTGAAACCCAGGACTGTTAGTCCATGATTTCATACATAAAATGTATTACATGCATATCCATGTTGTTATACATTGAATGTTGAAACCCAGGACTGTTAGTCCATGATTTCATACATAAAATGTATTACATGCATATCCATGTTGTTATACATTGAATGTTGAAACCCAGGACTGTTAGTCCATGATTTCATACATAAAATGTATTACATGCATATCCATGTTGTTATACATTGAATGTTGAAACCCAGGACTGTTAGTCCATGATTTCATACATAAAATGTATTACATGCATATCCATGTTGTTATACATTGAATGTTGAAACCCAGGACTGTTAGTCCATGATTTCATACATAAAATGTATTGTTTAATTCATTACCACAGAAGAGTGGAAGTGTTTTAGGGTAAATCAATTGATGATTTAAGATATTGTATGTTAGGGTGTCCCGCTGTAGGGCTATTTCGCCAAGGGGTGGTTTAATTAAAATTTCAGCTTTGGGAGCTTTAGATAGGAGTTAGAGTCTCCTTCCCTTGACTGTACATGGGGGGTGAAGAACCCTCGACCTCCAGCTTACAAGGCTGGTGCTCTTGCGCTGAGCTACATGTGCAGGTTCACTTGCATAATTTATTTTCGAACAGTCCTGCGAGGGGGAAAAAGACTAGGAATAGGAGAAAGTACAGCAGGGATGCGATTTGGCCAATGATGGTGAAGGGATGCTCTACGGGCATTCCTCCAATTCATGTAAGGATAATAACATCTATAACTAAGAGTCAGAAGAGGAATTGACCGATAGGGCGAAATGTTATTGACCGCTGTTTAGATGTATGGAGGGCGGGAAGAAGGAATAGGACTAGGATTGAGGAGAGTAGGGCAAGGACGCCCCCTAGTTTATTTGGAACGGACCGAAGGATGGCGTATGCAAATAAGAAGTATCATTCTGGCTTGATGTGTGGTGGTGTAACCAGGGGGTTTGCAGGGGTGAAGTTGTCCGGATCTCCTAAGAGGTAGGGAAAAAATAAGGCTAAGCAGACTAAAATAAGAAAAAGGGCAGCGAAGCCTAAGGCATCTTTGAATGAAAAGTATGGGTGGAAGGAGATTTTGTCGGTGTTGGAGTTTAGCCCTAAGGGATTGGAAGAGCCCGTCTCATGAAGAAAGAGGAAGTGAACTAGCACTAGGGCTGTGGTAATGAATGGAAGGATGAAGTGGAAGGCGAAAAAACGGTTGAGTGTTGCATTATCAACTGAGAAGCCTCCCCAGATTCATTGGACGAGCAAATCTCCAATATAGGGGATGGCGGAAAGGAGGTTGGTGATTACTGTGGCACCTCAGAAGGATATTTGTCCTCAGGGTAAAACATAGCCGACGAATGCAGTGAGTATGACGAGGAGTAGGAGGATGACACCAACGTTTCATGTCTCTTTGTACAAGTATGAGCCATAATATAGGCCTCGTCCGATGTGTAGGTAGATACAGATGAAGAAAAGGGAGGCTCCGTTGGCGTGAATATTTCGGATAAGTCAGCCGTAGTTAACATCCCGGCAGATGTGCGTAATAGATGAGAAGGCTGTATTGACGTCAGAGGTATAATGTATTGCTAAAAAGAGTCCCGTGAGGATTTGCGTTATCAGGCAAAGTCCTAAAAGGGAGCCAAAATTTCATCAGGCAGAGATGTTGGAGGGGGTGGGGAGGTCAATGAGGGCATCGTTAAAAATTTTTAGAAGTGGGTGTGTTTTCCGGAGACTTGTCATTGGGGTGAGATGCGGTTCGTGTAGTTGAATACAACGATAGCTTTTCAGGCTTTTGGTCTTGGTTAAAGTCCAAGTATGAATCATGGCTTATTTAACTGTGATATTTATGTTTGGTTTGGTTTTGGGGTTAATTGCAGTAGCTTCTAACCCCTCCCCCTTTTACGGAGCCTTGGGGCTGGTTCTGGCAGCTGGAATGGGGTGCGGGGTTTTGTTAGGGTATGGGGGGTGTTTTTTATCTTTAGTTTTGTTTTTAATTTACTTAGGGGGGATGTTAGTAGTGTTTGCTTATTCGGCGGCTTTGTCCGCTGAGCCTTTTCCCGAAAGCTGGGGTAATCGGGCAGTAATAGGGTATGTGGGTGGTTATGTGGGGGCGGTAGTGGTGGCTTTTGCTCTGCTGGGGGGGGCTTGAAGTAGCGGGCCATGGGTGTGTGTGGATGAGGTTATTTCTTTCTCTATTCTTCGGGGGGACACTGCGGGGGCAGCGTCCATGTATTCTTTGGGGGGGTGGTTCTTGCTTGTTAGTACCGGTGTACTTTTTTTAGCCCTCTTTGTGGTGTTGGAGTTAACGCGGGGGCGGGGGCGGGGGACGCTTCGTGCAGTTTAGGGAAAGTTAGGTTAAATTTGGGAGGTGGCAAATTATGTTCATAAAAAGAATGAAAGCAGGATTAGTATGGTGGTGAGAGCGAAGAGGCAGAGGAAAATTTTGGTGGAGCCTCGGGGAATTTCGCTAATGGTTTTAGTCAGGGAGATGTTTAGAGAGGAGGTGGCCTTTGGGCCTGTCTTTTCCAATCAGATTTGGTCAATTATTTGGCTGGCAATTTTTTGCCCAAACAGAAGAATGGTTTTGGGGAGGAGGGGGTGAATAATTAGGGTGAAGAAGCCGAGTAGTGTTGTAAAGGTGAAGGGCTGGGGGGTTGGAGGAAGAGTTGCTTTACCTTGTGCGGCTGTTCGGGAGGCTAGGCCGTGGGCGATAATTAGACCGAGGATTGAGACGGCTAGGGCGGCTAGTTTTAGTAGAGGGGGGAGGGATAAAACGGGGGTTTTAACTGGGACCATGTTGTAGGTAATTAAGAGGCCTGCAATAATGCTTCCTCAGGCTAGCCGTTTAATTGAAGAGGTTACTGCGGGATTGTTTTCATTAATAGGGGAAATAGGGTCGGTGCGAGGGTGACCAAGTGACACGGAAAAAATTAGTCGGAGGCTATAAACAGCTGTAAAGGAGGTAGCTAAAAGGGTTAGGAGGAGGGCCCAGGCGTTTAAGTGGGATGAGGTTATTGCCTCAATAATGGCATCTTTGGAGAAGAATCCTGCTAGGAAAGGGGTTCCAGTGAGAGCCAGGCTTCCAATGGCGAGAGAAGAGGCGGTGACTGGCATGAGGTGGTGGATGTGGCCTATTTTTCGAATGTCCTGTTGATTATTGAGATTGTGGATAATGGAGCCTGCACAAAGGAAAAGCATCGCCTTAAAAAAGGCGTGGGTGCAAATGTGAAGGAAGGCAAGTTGTGGTTGATTTAGGCCAATTGCGACTATTATAAGGCCTAGTTGACTAGAGGTTGAAAAAGCAATGATTTTTTTAATATCATTTTGTAGCAGGGCGCAGGTGGCTGTAAATAGGGTTGTAAGTGCCCCTAAGCAGAGGCATGTGGTTAACGCTGTTTGGTTGGTTTCTATTAGGGGGCTTATTCGAACAAGAAGAAAAATTCCTGCTACTACCATAGTGCTGGAGTGAAGCAAGGCGGAAACAGGGGTTGGGCCTTCCATTGCTGAGGGTAATCAGGGGTGAAGTCCAAATTGTGCTGATTTTCCTGCGGCGGCGAGGATAAGTCCCAAAAGAGGAAGGGTGAGGTCATGGTCTTTTGCAGCTGAAAATATTTGTTGGAGTTCTCAGGAGTTCAGATTTATCGCTATTCACGCCATGGCAAAGATTAGTCCAACATCCCCAACTCGATTATAGATTACTGCTTGGAGGGCAGCGGTGTTAGCATCTGCCCGCCCGTGCCATCAGCCGATTAGTAGAAATGATATAATGCCAACGCCCTCTCACCCAATAAACAACTGAAATATATTGTTGGCTGTTACTAGGGTGATTATGGCGATCAGGAAGATGAGGAGGTATTTAAAAAATCGTTCTGCTTGGGGGTCTTCATTTATATATCAGGAGGCAAATTGAAGAATGGATCAGGTAACATATAAGGCGACAGGGATGAAGACGGCTGAGTAGAGATCAAATTTGAGGCTGATGCTGATGTTGAAAGTTGTTAAGCTTATTCAGCTTGGGGTGGAGATTACTGTGTCTAATCCTTCATTGAGCAAAATAAATAAAGGGAGTAGGCTTATCAGAAAGGCTAATATTACGTTCGTTTGGATTCGAGCAGAAAGTTGGTTTATGTCACAGGTTTGTGTGTTCAGGGTTGTGAGGAGGGGGTGAAAGAGTAGTGCTAAGATACATAGGATGTTAAAGGTCAATAGAAGGGAGGTGGAGGGCATAAGTTCTTGCTTGGACTTGCACCAAGAGTTTCTGGTTCCTAAGACCAGGGGATGGGCTGTTATCCTTCAAAAACGCTCGGATGAGCCTTGGAGTTTAACCAAGGGGGAATAAATTAGCAGTTTATATTGTTCTAGACCTCTTCCGGTGGACAAGAGGAGTCTAACCTTTATTTTCAGAATCACAATCTAATGTTTTTTTTAAACTATGTCTACAGGTGAATCAGTTGCATATAATCTCCGGCTTAGTTATTAAGCAAATGAGGGGCAAGAAGTGTAGAGAAACTGCCAGGTGTTCTCGCGAGTGGGACGGGGGGATATGCTTGATATGGGGTGGTAGTGGGCCTCGTTGAGTCATTAAAAACATGTAAAGGGTGTAGCCGGCTGTAATGACAATTCCAGTCCCAGTAAAAATAAGGGAGGGCCACGATCAGTTGAAGAGAGAGGAGATGATAATTAGTTCGCCCATAAGGTTGGGAAGGGGAGGGAGGGCAATGTTAGCGAGGCTAAGAAAAAATCATCATGTGCCTATCAGGGGGAGGGCTGTTTGTAGCCCTCGTGTGAGGATTAAGATTCGGCTGTGGGTACGCTCATAGTTCATGTTGGCAAGGCAGAATAGGGCAGAGGAAGTCAATCCGTGGGCAATTATTAGAATAAGTGCCCCGGTAAAGCCCCATGGCGTTTGAATCAGGATGCCGGCTGCTACTAGGCCCATGTGGCTGACAGAGGAATAAGCAATGAGGGATTTTAGATCAGTTTGTGTAAGGCAGACGGAGGCTGTTATAACCACCCCCCAGAGGGCAAGGGCGATGAGGGGATAGCATAGTTCTTTTGTTAAAGGCCCTAGGATTACACCTATTCGTATCATGCCATAGCCTCCCAGTTTCAGTAGAACTGCTGCTAGGATTATTGAGCCCGCGACAGGGGCTTCAACGTGTGCCTTAGGGAGCCAGAGGTGGACTCCGTAGAGGGGCATTTTTACTAGAAATGCCAGAAGGCAGGCCATTCACCATAGTTTGTTAGAGTAGCTATTGGGGGGGAGGGGGGAGAGGAGGGGTAAAATAAAGAGTGAGAGTGAGGAAAAGTCAAAATTTAGGGTTAAAAGACCAACAAGGAGGGGTAAGGAGCCTGCCAGGGTGTAGAATAAGAAGTAGGTTCCTGCATTTAGGCGCTCCGTCTGGCTTCCTCATCGGGTAATAATGATTAGGGTTGGTAGGAGGGTGGCCTCAAATATAATATAAAACATAATAATTTCGGTCGTGGCAAATGCTAGAATTAGAAAGGCTTGAATGGCTGCTATAAGTGCGATATAGCTTCGTTGACGGTTCGTTGGTTCTGGCGAGATGTGGCTTTGGCTGGCTAAGATCATCAGGGGAAGTAGTCAGCAGGAGAGGACGAGGAAGGGGGCTGAGAGGGGGTCGGTGGCGAGGTAAATGCCTAAGAATGTTCAGTTGGTTTCTGAAATGTTTTTTAATCATGAGAGGCTTAGGGTTGCAATCAGGGTGCTACCTAGAAGGGAAGAAAATCACAGTCATTTGAGGCGGCTAAAGGAGGTCAGGGGTGTAAGTATGAGGGTGGGTGTGACGAGTTTTATCATTTCGCCAAGCTCAGGATTTTGGCGATTTTTACAATTTGGCAAGTTTTGTATTTTGGCAGGCCCAGGCTTTCGAAAATGTCTTCAGCCTGGTCAGTTCAGTGTTTTGGCGGGTAAAATTCTTTATCAGGTTTAGTACTTGGATAAGTTTTTCCTACTGGTGGGTTTAGCATTTTAGCAAGCTAAACACTTTTAAATGGTCGGAGCTGTGAGTTCGGGCTGTGGCTACCATGAGCGCTAGCCCAGCGCCTGCTTCACAGGCTGAAAATGCTAGCATAAATATGGGGGAGGGTGAAAAGTTAGTTGAGTCCAATTGGAGGGCTCAAAGGGATAGCGCTACAAATAATGACAGCATCATTCCCTCCAGGCAGAGTAGGGCGGAAAGAAGGTGGATACGGTAGAGGGCGAGGCCAGTTAGTGCTAGAAAAAAGGCGCTCATATATGTTAACTGTGTTAGGGGCACGAAGCAATTGCGGATTTAAACTGCAAGTTTTTGAGCCGAAGTCAAATGTTTTTATTAAACTAACTGCTTATTCTGCTCATTCTAGGCCTCCTTGGAGTCATTCGTAGATTAATCCGATGGTGAGTAGGCCGAGGACGATTGTGGCCCAGCAAAAGGTAAGGGTTGGTGATGGCAGTTGGTTTGCTCAGGGGAGGGGGAGGAGGAGGGCAATTTCTAGATCAAAAAGAAGAAATAGAATAGCTACGAGGAAGAATCGAAGTGAAAATGGCAGGCGAGCTGAGCAAAAGGGGTCAAAACCGCATTCATAGGGGGAAAGTTTTTCATGGTCTGGGCTTATCTGGGGTAATCAGAAGGAGATGAGTAGAAGGATAACAGAGAGGGCTGCTGTGGTGGTTACGATTGTTATGAGCAGGTTCATTATCTTTCCCTGGGTTTAAACCAAGGCTGAGTGATTGGAAGTCACTTATACTATTTTGTACTAGAAAGATTAGGAACCTCATCAGTAGATGGAGATATAAAGGAATAGTCAGACTACGTCTACGAAGTGTCAATATCAGGCGGCTGCTTCAAATCCGAAGTGGTGGTCAGATGTGAAGTGATAGCGAATTTGTCGTAGTAGGCAGACGACCAGGAAGGTGGAACCAATAATAACGTGAAGTCCATGGAAACCTGTGGCTACGAAGAAGGTTGAGCCGTAGACTCCGTCTGCAATGGTGAATGGAGCTTCGTAGTATTCTGTGGCTTGGAGGAAGGTAAAATAGAGGCCGAGGATAATAGTGAGGAAGAGGGAGTGGATCGCCTCTTTTCGTTTTCCCTCTATGATGCTGTGGTGTGTCCATGTTACTGTGACGCCAGAGGCGAGGAGGACGGCCGTGTTAAGGAGGGGGACCTCAAATGGGTCTAGGGTGGTGACCCCGGCAGGGGGTCAGAAGCCCCCCAGTTCGGGGGTGGGGGCGAGGCTAGAGTGGTAGAAGGCCCAGAAGAATCCTAAAAAGAAGAATACTTCTGAGGTGATAAAAAGGACTATCCCATATCGAAGTCCTTTTTGGACGGGGGGGGTGTGGTGTCCGAGGAATGTACTTTCTCGTACGATGTCTCGTCATCATTGAACTATTGTGAATAATAGGAGGACAAAGCCCCAGGCTAGGAGGGAAAGATATTGGAAGTGAAATCATATTGCAAGGCCGGATGTTATTAACATAGCGGCGACTGCCCCTGTAAGGGGTCATGGGCTGGGGTCGACTATGTGGTATGCGTGCGCTTGATGTGTCATTAGACGTTTTCTTGGAGGTAAAGGCTTAAGAGTAGAACAAACACGTAGGCTTGGATTACTGCTACAGCTACCTCTAGGATGGTGAGTAGGAAGAGGAGGGTTATTGAGACGGCAGCTAAGGGGGGGAGGAGGGTCGAGAGGGCAAATGTGGCGGATGCAACCAGGTGTATTAGTAGATGCCCTGCTGTGAGGTTGGCCGTTAGTCGCACTCCTAGTGCGAGGGGGCGGATAAAGAGGCTAATTGTTTCAATGATAATTAGGATGGGAATCAGGAGGGGAGGGGTTCCTTCTGGCAGGAGGTGGGCTAGGGCAATGTCTGGTTGGTTTCGGAAGCCAATGAAGACGGTGGCCACTCATAGGGGGGCGGCAAAGCCGAGGCTTAGGGACAGTTGTGTGGTAGGGGTAAAGGTGTATGGAAGGAGGCCTAAGATGTTAAGAGAAATCAGGAATAGTATTAGGGAGGAGAGGATAAGCGCTCATTTATGACCACCAAGGCTTATTGGGAGGAGAAGCTGCTGTACGAAGTTTCCTGTTAGTCAATTTTTGGAGGATATGAGTCGGTTGTTTAGTCAGCGGGCTGATGGTGCAGGAAATAGTACTCAGGGAAGGGTAAGGGCCAAAAGGATCAGGGAGAGTCCGAACACCGTAGGGGGGAGAAATTGGTCGAATAGGCTTATTGTCATGGTCAGTTTCAGTTAAACGTTGAAGTTTCGTTAGTGTTTTTGGGGGCGGGTTTGTTGGGGAAAGCATGGGCGAGAATTTTGGGGGGGATGATGACCAGGAAGACTACTCAAGATAATACAAGGGTAGAAAATCAGGGCGAGGGGTTAAGTTGGGGCATGTCGCTAGGGGTGGTCGGGGAACACCATTCTTTAGCTTAAAAGGCTAATGCTTAAAATCCCAATTAAGCTTCCTAGTGAAGCGTCTTCTAGTAATTTAGACGATCAGTTTTCAAAATGTTCTAGGGGGACGGCCTCTACTACGATAGGCATAAAACTGTGATTAGCACCGCAAATCTCGGAGCATTGGCCATAAAAGACTCCGGGGCGGGATGCTATAAAGGTTGTTTGGTTTAGGCGGCCGGGGACTGCGTCTATTTTTACGGCGAGGCTGGGGACGGCTCAGGAGTGAAGGACGTCTTCTGCGGAGACCAGTACGCGAATTGGAGAGTCGACGGGGATGACTATACGATGGTCCGCCTCTAGGAGGCGAAATTGACCAGGGTTGAGGTCCTGGGTGGGGATTATGTAGGAGTCGAACTCTAGGTCTTGGTAGTCGGTATACTCGTAGCTTCAGTATCATTGATGGCCGACAGCTTTGATGGTGAGATGAGGGTCATTGACTTCATCTATGAGATAAAGGATTCGAAGGGAAGGTAGGGCAATTAAGATAAGAATGATGGCGGGGAGGACAGTTCAGATAATTTCAATTTCTTGGGAGTCTAAAATTAGTTTGTTGGTGAGCTTAGTGGAGATTATTGCTACAATAATGTAGAGAACAAAGGTGCTAATTAAAAAGATAATTATTAGGGCGTGGTCATGAAAATGAAGAAGTTCTTCCATCACAGGTGAAGCTGCGTCTTGAAAGCCTAATTGTGCGGGGTGGGCCATGGTATTTAAGGCACGTGGGGTTTTAACCCACAACTCTGCCTTGACAAGGCAGTATAAAAACTATTTTACTAGTGCCTTAGGAAGAAAGTGGCAGAGCGGCCATGCGGTTGGCTTGAAACCAGCTTAAGGAGGTTCAACCCCTTCCTTTCTCGTTTGTGGTTTGGACTTGCACGAAAATGGGCTCCTCGAATGTGTGGTATGGGGGTGGGCAGCCGTAAAGTCATTCTAAATTAGTGGTGGTGTATTTAACTGATAAAACTTCTCGTTTGGCAGCAAATGCTTCTCAAGTAATGCCTAAAAATAGGATCACGCCGACTAGGGAGATTATGGAGCCGATGGATGAGACTGTGTTTCATAGGGCATAAGCATCTGGGTAGTCGGAATATCGTCGGGGCATGCCGGCTAGGCCTAGGAAGTGCTGGGGGAAAAAGGTGAGGTTGACACCTGCAAATATAATTCCGAAGTGGATTTTTGTTCAGGTGGCGTCCATGGTGTAGCCTGTAAGTAAGGGGAATCAGTGAACTAGGGCCCCTATAATAGCGAATACAGCTCCTATTGAGAGGACATAATGAAAGTGGGCTACTACATAGTATGTGTCATGAAGGATAATGTCTAGGGAGGAGTTGGCTAAAATGATACCGGTTAGGCCACCTACTGTAAATAAAAAAATGAAGCCGAGGGCTCAGAGGAGGGGGGCTTCCCATTTGATGTTGGCTCCGTGCAGGGTGGCCAGTCAGCTAAAGACTTTTACGCCTGTGGGGATTGCAATAATTATAGTGGCGGATGTAAAGTAAGCTCGGGTATCTACGTCCATCCCGACTGTAAACATATGATGGGCTCATACAATAAACCCGAGGAGGCCAATTGCCAGCATGGCTCATACCATTCCCATATAGCCAAAGGGCTCTTTTTTACCTGAGTAGTAGGCTACGATGTGTGATACTATTCCAAAGCCAGGTAAGATCAAGATATATACTTCGGGGTGGCCAAAAAATCAGAAGAGGTGTTGGTAGAGAATTGGGTCTCCTCCTCCGGCGGGGTCGAAGAAGGTGGTGTTTAGGTTGCGGTCTGTGAGGAGTATTGTAATAGCAGCAGCTAGGACGGGAAGGGAAAGTAGTAGAAGGACAGCGGTAACAAAGACAGCTCAAACGAACAGAGGGAGTTGGTACTGAGAGGTGCCTGGCGGTTTTATGTTGATAATGGTAGTAATGAAGTTAATAGCACCTAAAATAGAGGAGATCCCTGCTAGGTGGAGGGAGAAGATGGCGAGGTCCACAGATGCGCCTGCGTGGGCGAGATTACCTGCCAGAGGGGGGTAGACAGTTCAGCCGGTGCCAACCCCGGCTTCGACTTCGGAAGAGGCAAGGAGGAGGAGAAGAGAGGGGGGTAGGAGTCAAAAGCTTATGTTATTCATTCGGGGAAATGCTATGTCGGGGGCGCCAATTATTAGTGGGACTAGTCAGTTACCAAAGCCTCCAATTATTACTGGCATAACTATAAAGAAGATTATTACGAAGGCGTGAGCTGTAACAATCACATTATAGATCTGGTCGTCCCCGAGTAGGGTACCGGGCTGACTAAGCTCGGCTCGAATCAGTAGGCTTAGGGCTGTTCCTACTATTGCAGCCCATGCACCGAACACCAGATAAAGGGTGCCGATGTCTTTGTGATTTGTTGAGTAGAATCATCGTGTAATTATCACAGGTAAGATGGCTGAGTTTAAGCGGTGGGTTGTAGCCCCATATACAGAGGTTTAAATCCTCTTTTTACCAAGCCCTGAGGTGCAAGAGCATGCCGGATTGCAAATCCGGAGGCGCAGGTTAGTCCCTGCCGGGGCCTGCTTGCATTTACTTATTGACTGCGGGGCTAGACGGATGCTCGCTGGTTTGAGCGCTTAGCTGTTGACTAAGATTTTGTAGGATCGAGGCCTACCCTTCTAGTGAGGCCTTAGCTTAATAAAAGCGTTTGTTTTGCATGCAGAAGATGTGGGGTAGTGTCCCGCAGGTCTTATAGGGACTGGGGGATTTAAACCCCCACTGAGGGCTTTGAAGGCCCTTGGTCTTGTGTTATCCTAAGTCTCTTAGGAGCAAAGAAGTGTAAGGGAGGTGGGGGTGAGGGGGAGGAGAAGCAGGGAGAGAGAGATCAGGATGGTCATTGGGAGGGTTATTTTATAGGGTCGAAGACGTCAGGGGGAAGTTCCAACTAGGTTGTTTGGGGAGATGGTGAGGGCTATTACATATGTGAGGCGAAGGTAAAAAAATAGGCTGAGAAGGGCGCTTATTGCGATGATAGTTGCTGCTAGGATTAGGTTTTGTTTGGTTAGTTCTTGAAGGATAAGAAGTTTGGGTATAAAGCCTGTCAGGGGGGGAAGACCCCCCAAAGACAGGAGCAGGAGGGGGGCGAGGGCAGTAAGTGTGGGTGTTTTTGTTCATGAAATGGCTAGTGTGCTAATGTTTGTTGAGTTATTGAGCTTAAATACAAGAAATGTTGATGATGTCATGATGAAGTAAATTAGAAGTGTCAAGACGGAAAGGGATGGGGAGAAGTGCATAACCAGGGTTATTCAGCCGAGGTGGGCGATGGAGGAGTAAGCGAGGATTTTCCGAAGTTGCGTCTGGTTTAGTCCGCCCCAACCCCCTACTAGTGAGGAGGTCAGGCCTAAGATAATTATTAGGGGTGTGTTGTTAGGGTAAATTTGGATGAGAAGGGCGAAGGGGGCTAGTTTTTGTCAGGTGGAAAGTAGAAGGCCGGTGGTTAGGTCAAGGCCTTGCAAGACTTGTGGTAGTCAGGCGTGGGCGGGGGCAAGGCCGATTTTTATGGCTAAGGCAATAATTATAAGGGCATTGGGGATGGGGTGTATAGCCTGGTGGATGTCCCATTGTCCGGTTAGTCAGGCGTTGGTGGTAGCTGCAAATAGGAGCATGGCAGCTGCAGTTGCTTGGGCAAGAAAGTATTTTGTGGCCGCTTCTGTTGCCCGAGGGTGGTGGTGTCGGGCTATGATGGGGATTGCGGCAAGTGTGTTGATTTCAATTCCTATTCAGGCAAGCAGTCAGTGAGAGCTTATTAGGGTCAGCGTGGTTCCGAGGCCTAAAGCAAGTAGTAGGAAGATAAGGATATAAGGGTTCATTAGTAAGGGGAGGGATTTAACCTCCATGTCTGGGGTATGGGCCCAGGAGCTTTGTTAGCTTACAGTACTAGAAAGTGGTGTAGTGGATGCACTGAGAGTTTTGAGCTCTTCAGTTAGGGTTCGAGTCCCTTCTTTCTAAGAAGCTGGAGGGGGTTTAACCCACATGGTTCACTCTATCAAAGTGATCCTTAAAGTTCAGGCACAGCTCCGGTCTATATTGAGGGGGAAGGCCTTCAAATGCCAGGGGGAGCCCCAGATGTAGTACAATAAGGCCAAGGGTGAAGGGGAGAAAGTTCTTTCAGGTGAGGTGCATAAGTTGGTCATATCGGAATCGAGGGTAGGATGCTCGGACTCACAGGAAAAGGATGGAAAGGAGGGCTGCTTTAAGTATGAGGTTTATTGTGGTGAGTTCAGGGACAGAGGGGATGTGAGAGGCGCCTAAAAATAGTGTTGCGGAAAGTGTATTTATTAAGAGGATGTTCGTGTACTCAGCTAGAAAAAATAGTGCGAAGGGCCCTGCTGCGTATTCCACATTGAAACCGGAGACGAGCTCTGATTCCCCCTCTGTCAGGTCGAAGGGGGCCCGGTTTGTCTCTGCTAATGTTGAGACATACCATATAGCTGCCAGGGGTCAGGCAGGCAGCGCAAGTCAAATGCTTTCTTGCGCGGTGTTAAAAGATTGAAGCGTGAAACTACCTGTTAGGACAATAATACCTAGAAGGATGAGGCCAAGGCTTACCTCATACGAGATAGTTTGGGCTACAGCCCGGAGGGCCCCAATTAGGGCATATTTTGAGTTTGAGGCTCATCCGGAGCCTAAGATTGAGTAGACCGCAAGGCTGGAGAGGGCCAGGATGAAGAGGATGCCCAGGTTTAAGTCGATTACGGGGTGTGGCATGGGCATTGGGGCTCATAAAATAAGTGCGATGGTGAGGGCTAGTAAGGGGGCCAGAAGGAACAGGATAGGATAGGAGGCTGTGGGTCGCACGGGCTCTTTAATAAAAAGCTTTAGGCCGTCGGCTATCGGTTGCAACAGACCATATGGCCCTACAATGTTAGGGCCTTTTCGCAGTTGTATATAGCCTAGTACTTTTCGTTCTAGGAGGGTCAAGAAGGCTACGGCCAGCAGGACTGGAACAATGTAACCTAGGGGGTTAATTAAGTGGGTAAGAAGAATGGAAGTCATAGTTAGGGAGAGGAGTTGAACCTCTGTCGAAAGGACTTAGGTCTTTTGCATTTCCGGGCTCTGCCACGCTAACATGCCCTGATCTCGGGCTAGGGGAAGTGCCCTTTTGCCTATTTTAGTTGCCTTCAATAGGAAGGGGGAGGCGTGCCTGGAGCATGGGCCTCGTTTTTCCGGTCCTTTCGTACTGGAAAAAACCACTACATAGATAGAAACTGACCTGGATTGCTCCGGTCTGAACTCAGATCACGTAGGACTTTAATCGTTGAACAAACGAACCCTCAATAGCGGTTGCACCACTAGGATGTCCTGATCCAACATCGAGGTCGTAAGCCCCCTTGTTGATACGGGCTCTAAAAGGGGATTGCGCTGTTATCCCTGGGGTAACTTGGTCCGTTAATCGGCCTTGCCGGATCTAATTTGGTCAGGATTTCTGATAATTAGAGGGGTGGCTCTTGGTTTTAGGGTGTACTGCCCCAGTCCACCCGGGGGTTTTTTTATTCCTCGGGGTCGCCCCAACCGAAGACATCAAGACAGGTCTCACTTGTTCAATCCTTTGTTAGGGGGCCGTAATAACATGAGCTGCTTTAACGCCTAAAGCTCTACAGGGTCTTCTCGTCTTATGGTTTTATCCCCGCTTCTGCACGGGGAGATCAATTTCATTGACTTGAAAAAGGAGACAGCTAAGCCCTCGTTGAGCCATTCATACAGGTCTCCATTTAAAGGACAAGTGATTACGCTACCTTCGCACGGTTAGAATACCGCGGCCGTTAAACATATAGTCCGTGGGCAGGCGGAACCTCTTATTTGTGAAGTACAAGAGGCGGTGTTTTTGGTAAACAGGCGGGGCTAAAAAGTGTTTGCCGAGTTCCTTCTTTTTCTTTTAGTCTTTCCGTGGAGCACGCCTGTGTAGGGTCAAACGGTTGTGGTTGAATGATTTTCTAGTTTTCTAGTTTAATATTCAGTTCCCTCTTTGTTTGGGTCCGTTAGAGTTCGGTGGAAGGTCCGTTCCGACTTACACGTGTGCAGGGAGGGGGCCGGGGCCCCCCAATTACTCATTTTAGCATGGTCACGCCTATGTATGCATAGGGCGGCCTGATGAATGTAGGGGCATAAGATAAAGTTATCAGAATAAGTAGTAAGGAAGATGTTTGAGCTTTAACGCTTTCTATGGGGGTGGCTGCTCTTAAGCCCACCAAAACATTTTACTTTAGGTCTGTATGATCTTTAACCACCTGAAGAAAGTTGTATCTTATTTCAAAGGGGCTGTTCCTCCTTTGACTAACTCTCTAGGTTTCTCACTATGGTTTACATTCACTGTATTTGCCTATAGAAGGCGGTGAATCAACTAAGAAGCGAAGAGGCTGAACTCTTATTCATTTAGCAGGCAACCAGCTATTACTAGGTTCGATAGGTCTGTCACCACTACTCGAAGTTCTTCCCACTCTTTTGCCACAGAGACGGGTTGGCCCTAATGTTAGGCTGACTTGGAGTAGCTCACCTAGTTTCGGGGGGGTCAAACTAAAGTTCTCTATGCTTGAGTGGTGCTGGCTAAGTCATGATGCAAAAGGTACGAGGGTTAGTCTCTGCTTTTTAAAGCTTCACTGGGCTATTTCATTTCTCTTTCAGCTTTCCCTTGCGGTACTTTCTCTATTGCTCACGGAGGTTCCTTTTCTGTCTCCCATACTAAGGGGGAAAAATGGTTTAGCTTCTGGTTAGGGTGGTGTGTTTGGGTTTAGAAAAATGGGTAATTTGTTTTTGGGGGGTGGGCTAGCTTTTTGGCGTCGGGGCAACCTGCTTCGTACAGGTGTCTTCTCTGCGTAAGGGAGATGCTTTTCGGATTTAGCTATGCCTCGGCTATTCCAAGTACACCTTCCGGTGCACTTACCATGTTACGACTTGCCTCCCCTTTACTATAAAAATGGTTTAGTAAAAGTCACAGTCAGTCTCGGGGAGGGTGACGGGCGGTATGTGCGCGCTTCAGAGCCAAGTTCAGCAGGGCACTCTGCTCCTTGCTTACTTCTAAATCCTCCTTCAGTTGCAAACGTTTCAGTTTACCTTGCGTGTTCCCTTCATTAGGGAATGTAGCCCATTGTCTTCCCCTCTCATGCACTACACCTCGACCTGACGTTCTGGGCTGTGTCGGTTGTGCTCACTATTGGCCCCTCACAGGGTAAGCTGACGGCGGCGGTATATAGGCGGAAAATTAACAAGAGAGGGTGAGGTTTAACGGGGGTTATCGGTTCTAGAACAGGCTCCTCTAGGTGGATCTAAAGCACCGCCAAGTCCTTTGGGTTTCAAGCTCGTGCTCGTACTTCCCGGGCGGGGGGTTGGTGTATAGGCTGCCTATGTTTAGGGCTAGGCATAGTGGGGTATCTAATCCCAGTTTGTGCCCTAGCTTTCGTGGAGTCAGGGGTGGTAAAGCTACTTTCGTAATTGGACTTTCGCTCTCGGATGCGTATAACTGCTCAGTCGACTCTCGGCTTTACTATAAGTTTTACCCTAACCACTCTTTACGCCGTGGTCTATCATCTTGAGTCTCTCGTATAACCGCGGTGGCTGGCACGAGTTTTACCGGCTCTGTTAGCTTTAACTGAGTCAAGTTTTCACTTATTGCTTAAGTTTTATCACTGCTGGGTTCCGTAGGGGTGTGGCTGAGCAAGGTGTTATGGGCGGAGAAGTCGGGCCTGATACCAGCTCCTTGTCCCCGGGCAGGGGACTGTTAGGGCATTCTCACTGGGGTGCAGATACTTGCATGTGTAAATTTAGCTATAGACGATAGTAAAGTTAGGACCAAACCTTTGTGCTTGCGGAACTTTGTAGGGCTCTTCTTAACATCTTCAGTGTTACGCTTTGAGTAAGCTACGCTAGC